TCGTAAGGGCGTTGAGACCATAGCATGTTACACGAAAGCGCCGCTTTCTCTGGAGTGTTGTCACACAGCTGCCCGCCTAGAAGAGCCACTCGCTCTTTAGTGTTGTCACACAAGATAAGCACGCCGCCCGCCTGCTGGCCGGGCGAATCGAAGTTCTCTTCCGGTCAACTGTCCACCCAGTCAAGTGCAAAAAACACAGTAGAATCACGCAACGCACGCTGCTGGTGTGCTTCCTGCCCGCGAGGAAAGAAAGAAGAGCGACAAGGTTCAGTTCAGATTTGACTGTTTGCAGCATGGGAGCGGATTACCCAATAAATCCCTGGGAACAATGAAAAAAAAAAGATATCTCGGTAACGAAAACTATAGGGGGCTGTATTGGCGAGATCCAACGGTGAACAGCAGCCCAAAAGAAAAACCGCCTGGAAGTCCGAGGACCTTTAGTACCGTACCCTACCCCCGAACCAGCAGCCTTCGCGCCAAGCAAGACCGCCCTTGTCCCTTTCCTTTCTCCATTCTGCCTCCTTCTTTGCTTTGTTCCAATAGAGTCTAAGGCAAAGCTAAAGTGGTTCGTATGCCTACTTTACCTACTTGACGAAAGGGAACAAACAAAGTTTGCCTTTCTGGGTTTATGGATTGGATTCAGTCAGCGTCACTCCTTTGATTATGTCGTGACGCTTTGGTTACCGGCGAACGCTTCCAAAGGCGCCCTCTTTTTGTCATCCCTGCTGCTTTCCAGATTGAGTATTGGACGCATGGCGTAGCTCGGACCAACAAATCATGTTTGAGCCTCTGTTCAAACCAAACAAACCCACCCCTATTTGAATAAGGCTGGAAAGAATGCCCGCCAAGCAAGCGGAGGCTAGACCGGAGCGAGCAAGCGGAGGGGAGCAAGCGAAGGGGAGAGACGCGACCCTACGCGCGCTAGCAACAAAAGACGAGGCGCGCTCCGGCTTTCGAGCCGCCGCAAGCTCCGGGGAGCAAGCGAAGGTCCGGAGAGGAACGACCGACCCGCAGCGAGCCAAAGAGCAAGCGAAGGGGAGACCCTACACGCGCTAGCAAAGGTAGAAAACAAGAAGACGCGCGCGTAGGCTTTCTATCTCAAGCCTACGCTTGCCCTCTTGCTCGCTCCGGGTCCTTCCTCCCCTCCGCTTGCTCTTTGGCGCGCTTCGCTTCCAGCGCCTACGCTTGCTGGCTCTCAAGCCTACGCAGCAAGCAATGCGGACTCTATACGCGCGCACTAGCGCGCTCTTTCGAGCCTCCGCTTGCTCTCTTGCTCGCGTAGGGTCGTTCCTCCCCTCCGCTTGCTCTCTTGCTCGCTCCGGGTCGTTCCTCCCCTCCGCTTGCTCTCTTGCTCGCGTAGGGTCGTTCCTCCCCTCCGCTTGCTCTCTTGCTCGCTCCGGGTCGTTCCGGACCTCCGCTTGCTGGCTCTCAAGCCGGAGCGCGCTAGTGCGCGCGTAGTTTTCTCGTTCGCGTCTGCGCTCTCCCTTTTCTCGTTCGCGTCTGCGCTTTCTCCGTTTTCTCGCTCCCCTCCGCTTGCCAGAGAGCAAGCCTACGGTCCTTCCGGACCTACGCTTGCTGCTCTCCTTCGGACCCTCCGCTTGCTCTCTGGCTCGCTTCGGGTCCTTTCGGACCTTCGCTTGCTCTCTTGCTCGCTCCGGGTCTCCCCTCCACTTGCTGGGTAGACCCTACACGCGCTAGCGTACTTGTTGTTTTCTCACTCAGACGCGAACGAGAAAAGGGAGAGCGCAGACGCGCGCTCTCCTTCGGACCCGGAGCTTGCTCTTTGGCGCGCTTCGCTTCCAGCGCCTACGCTTGCTGCTACGGCTTTCTATTCTATTAGAGCCTACGCTTGCTTTCTCGTTCGCTAGCTAGCTTGTATAGAGTCCGCTTTGCTAGCTAGCGCGCTTGTAGTTTTCGAGCTTTCCCCAACCAAAGAAGTCAAGGCTCGACGAAGGGAGGGGGATGCGGCGGGGGAAGGAACACGCTTTTTCGACCGCGGTGGTATGATTGCCGGGCCCTCTCCTCGTTTCGCCCGCTGGCCTATTGGGATAGCAGCCTTCGGGCTTTGCCTGCCCTTTATAATAAAGAATTCCGGCTCGGCCCGGGAAAGCGCTGGCAACAACAGAAAGGAAGGGGTCCATGTAGCTGCTGCGCCCGCCCCCTTCTTAGTCAATGGGCAGCAGGTTCGGCATCTACTAGAAAAGAGAGAATCCACTTCAGATAACCACGCCTCCGCTAGGCAGCGTGTGGAATGGCCGAGAACGGACCTTTTTGGATATATAATCCAAGTCGAGAGTGGAGTTACGGGAACAGCCGTCTGATGGAAAACGACTTTCACGTTCGGTTCAGAGAGCACTTTTTTCGTTGAGAATTCCTCGTTTCCTTTCGTGTGAATTCCCCAGCGGCGAATTCGAAACTTGTGGGGCCCTATCTATTCCATCTCTCGAGCCCCGAAGAAAACCCCCCTCCCCTTCGGACTCCATATCTCTTTTGACTCTATATATGTGGGCACCTGATATCTATGAGGGTTCACCCACCCCGGTTACAGCATTCCTTTCTATTGCGCCTAAAATATCTATTTCTGCTAATATTTCACGTCTTTCTATTTATGGTTCCTATGGAGCTACATTGCAACAAATCTTCTTTTTCTGCAGCATTGCTTCTATGATCTTAGGAGCACTGGCCGCCATGGCCCAAACGAAAGTCAAAAGACCTCTAGCTCATAGTTCAATTGGACATGTAGGTTATATTCGTACTGGTTTCTCATGTGGAACCATAGAAGGAATTCAATCACTACTAATTGGTATCTTTATTTATGCATTAATGACGATAGATGCATTCGCCATAGTTTCAGCATTACGGCAAACGCGTGTCAAATATATAGCGGATTTGGGCGCTCTAGCCAAAACGAATCCTATTTCGGCTATTACCTTCTCCATTACTATGTTCTCATACGCAGGAATACCCCCCTTAGCCGGCTTTTGTAGCAAATTCTATTTGTTCTTCGCCGCTTTGGGTTGTGGGGCTTACTTCCTAGCCCCAGTGGGAGTAGTGACTAGCGTTATAGGTTGTTGGGCGGCCGGAAGGTTGCCACGAGTAAGTCAGTTTGGGGGACCGAAGGCAGTTCTCCGCGCACCGGACACGTAGCTTACCGAATCAGTTGCGACACGGAGGGGAATGCATGCTACGAAAGATAGGGTCGAGTCTGATACATCAACCGTCTACTCAATATCCTTGGACGAGTCCATAATCACTACACGAGATGAACCTTGGTTTGGTGAATTGAAGTTGGCCTTAGGTGGTTTAGGACTCCCAGTTACTGCGCGCGATCGTATACTGAGGTGCTCCCCGCCGGTTGTTGGAACGACGCGAGCCGGGCCGGCCGGGCCTCGATTCAGAAAGATGAAGGGCCCAAAAGTATAGAAATAGGGGGTTCCAAATTCCCCATCTCATTGGGGGCGGAAAACGAATCGACATCTCGATGTGATACAGCCTTTTTCAAATTGAGTTGGGAAAGAACGGCGAAGTCCATCCGAAGCGTCCAATGAAGAAATTGAGGAGAGCAAAGCGCCAATGGCGCGCGAAGCGCATGCGGAAGGGGCACGGAGAAAACTCCGTGTGGAGGAGCAAGCGGAGGTGAGACCGGAGCGAGCAAGAAAGCAAGCGGAGGCTCGAAAGCCGGAGCGAGCAAGCAAGTGAAGGTCCGGGGAGGAACGACCGACCCGGAGCGCGCCAGAGAGCAAGCGAAGGGGAGACCGACCCTACGCGAGCAAGCAAGCTCCGGGGAGCAAGCGAACTCTATCGAGCCTACGCGCGCTAGCGACAAAAGACGACGCGCGCTCCGGCTTTCTATCGAAAGCCGTAGCTTGCTTTCTCGCTAGCGCGCTTTCCGTTTTCGAGCTTCCTGGGCCAAAAGCAGTGCAGTCTTTCCTAGCCAAATCAAGGATTTGGGGCTTCTTGCTACGCAACAACACTATAGAAATCCATTTTTTTAGTAATATATGAATAGAAAGATAGATCCATCCATCTATCCTATCCGATTTCTATTTTGATATCTAAAAAATAATCGATTTCATTCAACGTTTGATGAAAAGAACTGCGCTTAGCCCCCCCGCTCATGAAAGGGCTCTGCTGCAATGGATGGCAGAGGGTCCTTAGTACCGCACAGGAGTGATCCAGTAGCCGGGAAGGGGCCTAGAAGTGCCTACTACTACACCACACTACACTTGGCTCTACACATTTACATAGCTAACCCCTGTCCAGTGTCTGGCAGAGCTAAGGGGGCTTCAATCAAACTTCCTTATCCCCATCTTTGCCCAGGCTAACGGGGCCTTACAACTTCGGGGGGGTGGAGAAAGTGGACAAAACAGACTCGCATTCCCCAGCAAGTTCAGGGGAGGAACGACCGTACGCTTGCTCTCTGGCAAGCTACGTGGAGACCGGAGCGAGCAAGAAAGCAAGCTCCGGGGAGCGAGAAAAGGTAGAGCGCGCTAGCGCGCTCCGGCTTTCGAGCCGCCGCAAGCTCCGGGGAGCAAGCGAAGGTCCGGAGAGGAACGACCGACCCGCAGCGAGCCAAAGAGCAAGCGAAGGTCCGGAGAGGAACGACCGACCCGCAGCGAGCCAAAGAGCAAGCGAAGGGGAGACCCTACACGCGCTAGCAAAGGTAGAAAACAAGAATCCGCGCGCGTAGGCTTTCAGCACCTACGCTTGCTTGCTCTCAATCCGTAGCAGCAAGCTACTACGCCGAAAGGACCCGAAGCGCGCCAAAGAGCAAGCGGAGGGTCCGAAGGAGAGCAGCAAGCAATGCGGACTCTATACGCGCGCACTAGCGCGCTCCGGCTTTCGAGCCTCCGCTTGCTGGCTCTCAAGCCTACGCGCGCGTCTGCGCTCTCCCTTTTCTCGTTCGCGTCTGAGTGAGAAAACAACAAGTACGCTAGCGCGTGTAGGGTCTCCCCAGCAAGTTCAGGTCCGGTCCGGAACGACCGACCCTACGCGCGCCAGAGAGCAAGCGAAGGCGCTGGAAGCGAAGCGCGCCAAAGAGCAAGCGGAGGATAGAAGAGAAAGCCGGAGCAGCAAGCAATGCGGACTCTATACGCGCGCACTAGCGCGCTCTTTCGAGCCTCCGCTTGCTCTTTGGCGCGCTTCGGGTCCCCTTTCGGACCTCCGCTTGCTGGGGAGGAAGGACCCTACGCGAGCAAGAGAGCAAGCGAGAAAACTACGCGCGCACTAGCGCGCTCTCCTTCGGACCCTCCGCTTGCTCTTTGGCGCGCTTCGGGTCCTTTCGGACCGGAGCTTGCTGGCTCGAAAGCCGTAGCAGCAAGCGAACTCTTCGAGCCTACGCGCGCTAGCAAGAAAAGAATCGGCGCGCTCCGGCTTTCTATCTCAAGCCTACGCTTGCCCGAGAGCAAGCCTACGGTCCTTCCTCCCCGGAGCTTGCTCTTTGGCGCGCTCCGGCTTTCAGCACCTACGCTTGCTGGCTCTCAAGCCGGAGCAGCAAGCAATGCGGACTCTATACGCGCGCACTAGCGCGCTCCGGCTTTCGAGCCTCCGCTTGCTCTCTTGCTCGCGTAGGGTCGTTCCGGACCTCCGCTTGCTCTCTTGCTCGCGTAGGGTCGTTCCGGACCTCCGCTTGCTCTCTTGCTCGCGTAGGGTCGTTCCTCCCCAGCAAGCGGAGGCGCTGGAAGCGAAGCGCGCCAAAGAGCAAGCTCCGGTCCGAAAGGACCCGAAGCGCGCCAAAGAGCAAGCGTAGGCGCTGGAAGCGAAGCGCGCCAAAGAGCAAGCTCCGGTCCGAAAGGACCCGAAGCGCGCCAAAGAGCAAGCGGAGGCTCGAAAGAGCGCGCTAGTGCGCGCTCCGTTTTCTCGCTGGCTCTCAAGCCTCCGCGCGCTAGTGCGCGCGTATAGAGTCCGCTTCGTTCGCGTCTGCGCTCTTATAAACGCCGCGCGCTCAGGAAGGGTCTTTTTCACTTCAGAAGTGCGCTCATACTACCTTTTCTCGAGAGCGTCTGCGCTCAGCAAGCTCCGGCTCTCAAGCCTCCGCGCGCTAGTGCGCGCGTATAGAGTCCGCATCGCTCCCCTTCGCTTTTTTGCTTTCTCGCTTGTATAGAGTCCGCTTTGCTCTATTGCTCGCTCTGGCTTTCTCTTCTATCCTCCGCTTGCCATATAGCAAGCCTACGGTCCTTCCTCCCCTCCGCTTGCTGGCGCTGGAAGCCCTACGCGAGCAAGAGAGCAAAAAAAAGCTAGGGCTCGAAAGCAAGCGGAGGGGCTGGAAGCGGAGCGCGCTAGCGTACTTGTAGTTTTCTTGCTAGCGCGCGTAGGCTTTCGAGCCTCCGCTTGCTTTCTCGCTAGCTAGCTTGTAGTTTTCTCGCTACGCGCGCTAGCGCGCTTTCCGTTTTCGAGCTGGGTTCCTTTTTCGTCTCGCATTTCTCATCGAACAGGAAAAGAATCATATTGAAAACGCTCCTAACCCAAGCCCCTCCTTCGTAGAGCCGTGTATTGTAGGTGATCCGAACCTGCCCGGAGCGAGCCTTCCATAGAGGCAAGTGAAGTTGGTGAGCCGTATGATGGGCAACTATCTCCTGCGGTTCGGAGAGGACTCAGCTGTTAGTTAGTACCCCCGTCGGTTTCGGGGTGGACCCTTTGACTTACTCTATTTTATTATATACGCTTAGCGAAAAGAATGTTTTTTGATACACCTAGGACATGGATTCTATATGAACCAATGGATCGTGACAAGTCGTTACTACTAGCAATGACTTCCTCTTTCATTACTTCATCCTTTCTATATCCCTCTCCCTTGTTCTCAGTTACTCATCAAATGGCACTCAGTTCATATCTTTAAGTTCGATCATTGACAAGGTTCAAAGAAAGGGTGGGTGGGCCATTGATAAAGAATCGATTCAAAAGCACAATGCTAGCAGATGGCGGGCCTCCGCTTTTCTTTTCATTAATGAAACCTGCCAGTTATTTTTGACTCAAATCAAAAAGACAGCAAGCGAGAAAACGGAGAGCGCGCTAGCGAACGAGAAAACGGAGCGCGCACTAGCGCGCGGAGGCTTGAGAGCCAGCAAGCGGAGGCTCGAAAGCCGGAGCGCGCTAGTGCGCGCGTATAGAGTCCGCATTGCTTGCTGCTCCGGCTTTCTATTCTATTAGAGCCGGAGCTTGCTCTTTGGCGCGCTTCGGGTCCTTTCGGACCTCCGCTTGCTGGAGAGACCCTACGCGAGCAAGCGGAGGCGGAGGCGAGAAAGAGCAAGCGAGCGTAGGGGAGCGAGAAAGCAAGCGGAGGCGAGAAAAGAAAGCCGTAGCGAGCCAGCGAGAAAACGGAGAAAGCGAGAAAGCAAGCGGACTCTATCGAGCCTACGCGCGCTAGCAACAAAAGACGACGCGCGCTCCGGCTTTCGAGCCTCCGCTTGCTCTCGTGCGCGCGTAGGCTCGATAGAGTTCGCTTGCTTGCTCTCAATCCTACGCGCGCTAGCTAGCTTTCTCCGTTTTCTCGCTTGCTCGCTCCGTCCTTCGGACCCTACGCTTGCCATATAGCAAGCCTACGGTCTCCCCTACGCTTGCTCTTTGGCTCGCTGCGGGTCGGTCGTTCCTCTCCTCCCCGTAGCTTGCTGGCTCTCAAACGGAGAGCGCGCTCGTAGTTTTCGAGCTTGCTCGCTCTGGCTTTCTATTCTCGCCGGAGCTTGCTTGCTCGAAAACGTAAAGCTAGCGCGCTTTCCGTTTTCTCGCTTGTTCAAAAGAAAAATAAAGGTAGGGGAAAAAAGGTCGCCGACTGCTACTAAGAACCTAACAGAACTTTATTGAACTTAGGTGTAGAATACTCACAACTATTTTGATAAGTGCAAAAAAGCGAGCCATCTTATAGTATTGCAACAAAACCGTGCTGCTGCCTCGCTAGCGAAGGATTTCCCAAGCCCGAGCTGAGTGGCTTTTTTACAGAGAGAGGCACCGGAGTCAGAATCAAGAAGAGCAGTTGAAGGAAGCGAGAAAACGGAGCGCGCACTAGCGAGTAAGTAAGTGGGATTGAGAGCCTGCGAGAAAACGGAGCGCGCACTAGCGCGCGGAGGCTTTCAGCACCTCCGCTTGCTGGGAGAGATAAAGGACCCGACCCGGAGCGAGCAAGAAGGGCAAGCGTAGGCTTGAGAGAGAAAGCCGGAGCAGCAAGCGGAGGCTAGACCGGAGCGAGCAAGAGAGCAAGCAGAGGTCCGAAAGGACCCGAAGCGCGCCAAAGAGCAAGCGGAGGGTCCGAAGGAGAGCGCGCGTCTGCGCTCTACCTTTTCTCGTTCGCTAGGAGTTCTTTTTGTGTTGCTAGCGCGCTCCGGCATGAGAGCCTACGCTTGCTGGGTGGTCGTAGATCAGGTGGAGTAGTTAATTTCTCTCTCCTGATCCGCTTTCGATTAAGGTTTCTGTCTATCCATCAGGTTAGGTTTCGACCTAAGCATGGTTGGGCTTCCTCGTAGGGTAACCAAACCATGCCTCGCAGCATTGATTTCTTCTTTTCATTCTCAGAACAATCTCCAGAAAGACAAGATGTCAACAAAATAGGAAGCTACATCCAATTCTCATTCGGAACGGGCTCGAGAGCTTCAATCAGACTTAGGGAGCGAGGAAAGCAGCAGAAGGGCGGTCTCCGGTTTAGGCGTCAGACATTCTTCTTTTCCGAACAAAGCAAGCTCCGGGGAGAATAGAAAGCCGGAGCGAGCAAGAGAGCAAGCGAGAAAACTACGTATGAGCGCGCTAGCGAACGAGAAAAGGTAGAGCGCAGACGCGCGCGTAGGCTTGAGAGCCAGCAAGCGGGGGTCCGAAAGGACCCGAAGCGCGCCAAAGAGCAAGCGGAGGATAGAAGAGAAAGCCGGAGCAGCAAGCGAGAAAACGGAGCGCGCACTAGCGCGCGTAGGCTTTTGAGCCCTAGCTTGCTCTCTTGCTCGCTCTGGCTTTCTCGCCTCCGCTTGCTGGGGAGGAACGACCGTAGGCTTGCTCTCGAGCAAGCTACGGCTCGAAAGCCTCCGCGCGCTAGCAACAAAACAACAAGACGCGCGCGTAGGCTCGATAGAGTTCGCTTGCTCTTTGGCTCGCTGCGGGTCGTTCCGGACCTTCGCTTGCTTTCTCCGTTTTCTCGCTCTATTGCTGCTACGGCTTTCTCGCCTACGCTTGCTACGGCTAGACCGGAGCGAGCAAGAAAGCGGCTCGAAAGCAAGCTCCGGGGAGCAAGCGAACTCTATCGAGCCTACGCGCGCTAGCAAAGGTAGAAAACAACAAGACGCGCGCTCCGGCTTTCTATCTCAAGCCTACGCTTGCCCTCTTGCTCGCTCCGGGTCCTTCCTCCCCTCCGCTTGCTGGCGCTGGAAGCCCTACGCGAGCAAGAGAGCAAAAAAAAGAGTAGGCGAGAAAGCGAGAAAACTACGTATGAGCGCGCTAGCGAACGAGAAAACGGAGAGCGCAGACGCGCGCTACGGGTCCTTTCGGACCCCCTAGCTTGCTCTTTGGCGCGCTTCGGGTCCTTTCTCCCCGGAGCTTGCTGCTACGGCTTTCGAGCCTCCGCTTGCTTTCTCGCTAGCGCGCTTTCCGTTTTCGAGCTGGATCGAACTCTCATCCTTGGCTGCTACGAAAGATATCGTCCTTGCGTTGCGCCATCTATTGCGTGATCTTCTCTTTTGAGTTGGAGGCAAGAGCTCTTTCTTCAATTTGTTTACTGCCATACTTTTCATTTCCCGCCCACCGTTCTGAAACCTTGCCAAGAATGTCTGGCTATTCTAGAGGTAGCTAACACGTAATGGACCCCCCTCTCCAACTAGCAGTTCGTTGATTGGTAATATCATTGATACAACAAATTTGACATTCTTTGACAGGATATTGACTGGAGAACAGTACCGTCTAGCCAGGACCGAAAGAACCAGCTGTTGTGGACGAAGAAATGCGTGCTTCTATAGCAATATTTTGAAGGTTGTTTGAGTTCTGGCTGGGATGGACCTATCAACTCTAACCGAGCGATAGGGCTCTGTAAAGTTGATCATTACGAATGTTACGATTCATTCGATTGGGAGGGGCTGTAAGCGAAAGCCTCCCCCTCATTTTCATTCCTGCATCGGGAGTTTGGAATCAACGTCCGTCCCATTATGACTCGAAAGGCAGTCTTATTGGACCCCTTCGGGAATTCATTCTTCTTGGCGGCTACCCCCTCAACGTTTTGAGTAGGCCTTTGGGACCGGAAACAAGAAGTTGTTGCGGTGCCAGTAGGGATAATCAAAGCCTAGAGTAGGATTGGCTCCAACCGGATGAGAATAAGCCCTTCTCTGCTGCAGTTGCACGGCAAGGGAAGGGCTGTTCGGAAAAGGCAAGGTTCGTTCGGGTCCTTTCTCGGGCTTCTTTGTTCGTCTATCCCCTTTCTCGCCTTGTTGCTCCATAATGACCACTCGACTTCTATTCATATGGATTTCTTTCTCTTTATTGGGGAGGAGTTCTTTTTTGATGATCGAAGGTTTGAATCCATCTCCAGAACGCTCGACTGCTTTGAAACGAGAAGGGCTGTTGTAAGTCTACGGTTTAGAGCATTACCAAGCTCGAAAACGGAAAGCGCGCTAGCTAGCAAAGCGGACTCTATACAAGCGCGCTAGCGAGAAAGCGAGAAAACGGAGAAAGCGAGAAAGCAAGTTCAGGTCCGGTCCGGAACGACCGACCCTACGCGCGCCAGAGAGCAAGCGAACTCTATCGAGCCTACGCGCGCTAGCAACAAAAGACGACGCGCGCGTAGGCGTGAGAGCCAGCAAGCGGAGGATAGAAGAGAAAGCCAGAGCGAGCAAGCGAGAAAACGGAGAAAGCAAGCGGAGGCTCGAAAGCCGGAGCGCGCTAGTGCGCGCGTAGTTTTCTCGCTAGCTAGCGAACGAGAAAAGGTAGTATGAGCGCAGACGCTCTCGAGAAAAGGGAGAGCGCAGACGCGAACGAAGCGGACTCTATACGCGCGCACTAGCGCGCGGAGGCTTGAGAGCCAGCGAGAAAACGGAGCGCGCACTAGCGCGCTCCGGCTTTCGAGCCTCCGCTTGCTGGGGAGAAAGGACCCGAAGCGCGCCAAAGAGCAAGCGGAGGGTCCGAAGGAGAGCGCGCTAGTGCGCGCGTATAGAGTCCGCATTGCTTGCTGCGTAGGCTTTCTATTAGAGCCTACGCTTGCTCTCTTGCTCGCGTAGGGTCCTTCCGGACCTTCAAGTTCAGGTCCGGTCCGGAACGACCGACCCTACGCGCGCCAGAGAGCAAGCGAAGGCGCTGGAAGCGAAGCGCGCCAAAGAGCAAGCGGAGGCTCGAAAGAGCGCGCTAGTGCGCGCGTATAGAGTCCGCATTGCTTGCTGCTCTCCTTCGGACCCGGAGCTTGCTCTTTGGCGCGCTTCGGGTCCTTTCGGACCTCCGCTTGCTGCTCCGGCTTTCTATTGAGCAGCCTCCGCTTGCTAGGCGAGAAAGCCGTAGCAGCAAGCGAGAAAACTACGCGCGCACTAGCGCGCGTAGTTTTCTCGTTCGCTAGCGCGCTCTCCGTTTTCTCGCTTTCTCGCCGTAGCTTTTTTGCTCTCTTGCTCGCGTAGGGTCGGTTCTCCCCTACGCTTGCTTTATTGCTCGCTCCGGGTCTCCCCTCCGCTTGCTCTCAACAATAAAGCTATGAAAAACAGGAGTAATGTGGAATGACTTTTCCCATTCTTGTGAGCTGTAGAGTTAGTTATCCCAACTCATCCCTGGTATTCCTCCTCTCTATGAGATGTGGGATCGACCTCGCGAGCCCTTCCTCTTTCTAATCCTTTTGGATGAGTTGGCATGCCTATCCATCTTTTATCCAACCTTTGCTCCACTATCAACCACCGGAATGGTTATTTTGCCTGCCCCGCTTTCCTCTCCCGCGGCAAGAGCTCGTTCGCCAAGTCCGAACTCCCACTTTCTCGTCGATGACGGCTCTCTTCGATGCTAGCAACCGCCTTTGACCCTTTTCCGCTTCTTTCCATTTCCAACCATTCTAGCTGAAGGAGAGACTTGACCTTTACTTAGAGAGGGGCAGCGGTACCACGCTCTTCTGTGCTCGTAGGTTGACTCCCCTATGCATCCCGACTAAGGTCTCACAAAGGTGCACTTCCCTTATGCATCCAGCCGCTTCACTTATTTTGATAGGTTATACAGAAGGGTGGGTTGGTTATATACTCTTATGCGCCTTCTTTCTTCGAACCTTTTGGTATGTATTGCCCCCTAACTATAGATCTGATCCACCGGAAGAGAAAACTCCATTCCGCACTGCTGCTGAGTCGTCGAACTTATCCACCAAGGGATTCGTGGAATTTCTGTGGATTGCGTTGGGGGAAATCTACCAAAGCTAGGCAGATAGATAGACTCCTTTCCCGCTGCTAAGGGAGAGCAAGAAAAAAAAGAAAAATGATTGTTTTTTAATCAGCGCCCCCTTTTGGGTAGGCAGGTACTAATTGTCCTCTCACTACCAACCAGCAGACATCATCTGGCTGGGTCTTGCCGGTATCAACAACGAGAAAAAAAAACAACCAAATGGAAACAGCAACTAACTATGGCTCTTGGCCCAGACAACGTGCTAGGCGTAGGGGAGATCGGAGCAAGAGGGAACGCCTAGACGACGTTTTTCTTCCTGGGCTGCAGTAAGTAGATCGAGAGGTCGTTCCGCCCCTTGTCCCCGAAGATGGGTAATCAGTTCTCAAAAAATCTTGCTCCAATCTGACCTAGCTGGCGAGCGATCCCAGTTCGCGGCAGAGAACAAGACAGCAAGCGAGCGTACCTTTGTTCGCTTCTTCTCCACCAAGCACGGAAGTTTAAGGATAACTGTAGGTCGGTGGCTACCTAAGGAAACTCCGATTCGATCCGCCCCCCGGCTGGGAGGCATCTACCTCATCCCGATCACAAGGAGAGGTTCACCATGATGGGGGGTACTTTTCTTTCCCTTCCGGAAAGAATGAAATGCATAGGGGACCATCCTTTTGTTGCGGCATGCTCTTCAGATTTACGGATTCGCAGGGGGCCTCAGGCCCTACTTAGTTGACTGACAATGACAAAGGCTTGCGAAACGGCGTAGGGCCTTTTCCTTTTTTAAGAACCCATTCTCAAACTCTTTCATAAGTGTTGTAGGCGCTCCCTAACCGGGCGCCTTAGTTGCGTTGACAAAGAAGAACAGCCGGTTAAAAGACAGCGAATCCACTATATATATTATTAAGATAGATATATCTATCTAGATGGATATTCAATATATATAGGCCAGCTTGACAAGCTACCCTTCCTCTTGATCTGAGGTGCTCAGAGAAAGATCTCTTTTTTATAACTTCCACAACTCGATCCCGGCCCGGAAAAGTGACCGACCAAGGCCCTATTGATAAATGAAAGAAAGGGTTTATGAGCCCTAGCCCTGGTTGCCCACACCTGTGTAGAGTAGATCGTTCAACACCTCCGGCACAAACCCATTTTTGACCTATTGGTCCTAGTATCATAGGCGACCGAACGGCCGCCCCCTAATTACTAGACCGACCTGCTGTAATAATTCCATAAACACCTAGCGAAGATATGGCAAACAAATAAAGTAGCCCTATGTTCGGATCTGACAATACCATACCATAATCAAAAGGTACAACGGCCCGAGCGACCAGACTTAACATAAATGTAGCCACTGGAGCCATTCTAAAAAGGGAGAAATTAGCACTACTTGGTGAAATGGGTTCTTTTAGAATCAATTTCGAACCATCTGCTAGAGGTTGTAACAATCCGAATGATCCCACTACATCAGGGCCCTTTCGACGTTGCACAAAAGCCATTACTTTACGTTCAGCTAGCACTAAAAAGGCTACTCCTAGTAGAAGTGGTAGAATTATTCCAAGTATTTCAGCTGGAACAGCTATGTACGTTTTCGATTTTCTATTCACTCATGATCTGGCCTGGTCGACCCAATCATGATATTTCACTCATGATCTGGCCTGGTCGACCCAATCATGATATTGAAGGATGGGACCTTTTCTCGAAAAACTCCGGATTCCGAGAAGCTCGAAAACGGAAAGCTAGCTAGCGAGCGAGAAAACTACAAGCGCGCTAGCGCGCGTAGGCGTGAGAGCCAGCAAGCGGAGGGGAGGAACGACCGTACGCTTGCTCTCTGGCAAGCTACGTGGAGGAACGACCGTACGCTTGCTCTCTGGCAAGCTACGTGGAGGAACGACCGTACGCTTGCTCTCTGGCAAGCTACGTGGAGGAACGACCGTACGCTTGCTCTCTGGCAAGCTACGTGGAGGAACGACCCTACGCGAGCCAGAGAGCAAGCTCCGGGGAGGAACGACCGTACGCTTGCTCTCTGGCAAGCTACGTGGAGGAACGACCGTACGCTTGCTCTCTGGCAAGCTACGTGGAGGAAGGACCCGGAGCGCGCGTCTTGTTGTTTTGTTGCTAGCAAGCGGAGGCTCGAAAACTACAAGCGCTAGCGCGCTTTCCGTTTTCTCGCTTTCGAGCCCTAGCTTTTTTTTGCTTGCTCGCGTACTCTTCGAGCCGTAGCTTGCTTGCTCTTTCTCGCCTACGCTTGCTCTCTTGCGCGCGTAGGCGTGAGAGCCAGCAAGCGTAGGCTTTCAAGCCTACGCGCGCTAGCGCGCTCCGGGTCGTTCCGGACCTTCGCTTGCTCTCTGGCGCGCGTAGGGTCGGTCGTTCCGGACCGGACCTTCACTTGCTTGCTACCGAACGAGAAAACGGAGAAAGCGCAGACGCGAACGAAGCGGACTCTATACGCGCGCACTAGCGCGCGGAGGCTTGAGAGCCAGCGAGAAAACGGAGCGCGCACTAGCGCGCTCTTTCGAGCCTCCGCTTGCTCTTTGGCGCGCTTCGGGTCCTTTCGGACCGGAGCTTGCTCTTTGGCGCGCTTCGTCCTTCGGACCCTACGCTTGCTCTTTGGCGCGCTTCGCTTCCAGCGCCTACGCTTGCTCTTTGGCGCGCTTCGTCCTTCGGACCCTACGCTTGCTGGGGAGGAACGACCCTACGCGAGCAAGAGAGCAAGCGGAGGTCCGGAACGACCCTACGCGAGCAAGAGAGCAAGCGGAGGTCCGGAACGACCCGGAGCGAGCAAGAGAGCAAGCGGAGGTCCGGAACGACCCGGAGCGAGCAAGAGAGCAAGCGGAGGCTCGAAAGCCGGAGCGCGCTAGTGCGCGCTCCGTTTTCTCGCTTGCTGCTCCGGCTTTCTATTAGAGCCCTAGCTTGCTCTTTGGCGCGCTTCGGGTCCTTTCGGACCTCCGCTTGCTGGGCGCAGACGCTCTTATAAACGCCGCGCGCTCAGGAAGGGTCTTTTGAACTTCAGAAGTGCGCGCATACGTATAGAGTCCGCATTGCAGGCTCTCAAGCCGGAGCGCTTTTCTCGCTAGTGCGCTCTCCGTTTTCTCGCTGGCTCGCTCCGGCTTTCTTTTCTCGCCTACGCTTGCTCGCTCCGGCTTTCTATTCGAGCCTCCGCTTGCTTTCTTGCTCGCTCCGGGTCGGTCTCCCCGGAGCAAGCGTAGGCGAGAAAGCCGTAGCAGCAAGCAAGCGGACTCTATACGAAAGCGCGCTAGCGAACGAGAAAAGGTAGTACGAGCGCAGACGCTCTCGAGAAAAGGGAGAGCGCAGACGCGCGCGTAGGCTTGAGAGCCAGCAAGCGTAGGTGCTGAAAGCCTCCGCGCGCGGATTCTTTTCTTGCTAGCGCGCGTAGGCTCGAAGAGTTCGCTTGCTGCTACGGCTTTCTATTCTATTAGAGCCTACGCTTGCTCGCTTGCTCGCTCCGGGTCCTTTCGGACCGGAGCTTGCTGCTCTCCTTCGGACCCTACGCTTGCTCTTTGGCGCGCTTCGGGTCCTTTCGGACCGGAGCTTGCTGGCTCTCAAGCCTACGCGCGCGTCTGCGCTCTCCCTTTTCTCGTTCGCTAGCGCGCGAATACTACCTTTTCTCGCTTGCTTTGTTCGATAAAGCAAACGATTCGTTCCGACAACTTCGGACCAGATGTTGCCCTTTGAATTAGCCGATCAACCAAAATCGATCGGGCGGGCTGGTTGGTTGGGAAGGGGTGATTAGCGGAGAAAAGAATCGCTGAGAGATAGATTCTACTATTTGGTCAGGACGAATGAGTGGCTGTGAAGCATGCTCCGGAGGAGATTTCCCTTTCCCCGAGTCAGTCCAGTCAGAAAGGGGAGGTCCCGCTGTCTAGACTGCATTTCGGGAGTTTGAACACCATCCCATTTCAATCAAAAATACAACCCTGTCAAAGGGATCTAACCTTCCTTCCAACTGAGTGGAAATCCAATCCTGTTTTGTCTTTTTTGCATAAAAACCAGACAGCCGGTAATAATAATATATATATATCTATTTCTATATATATATATTATATTATTTGAAACCTCCGGCCAGCTCGAAAACGGAAAGCGCGCTAGCTAGCAAAGCGGACTCTATACAAGCTAGCTAGCGAACGAGAAAGCAAGCGTAGGCGAGAAAGCCGGAGCAGCAAGCGGAGGTCCGAAAGGACCCGAAGCGCGCCAAAGAGCAAGCTACGGCGAGAAAGCCGGAGCAGCAAGCAATGCGGACTCTATACGCGCGCACTAGCGCGCTCCGGCTTTCGAGCCTCCGCTTGCTCTCTTGCTCGCGTAGGGTCGTTCCGGACCTCCGCTTGCTCTCTTGCTCGCGTAGGGTCGTTCCGGACCTCCGCTTGCTCTCTTGCTCGCGTAGGGTCGTTCCTCCCCAGCAAGCTCCGGTCCGAAAGGACCCGAAGCGCGCCAAAGAGCAAGCGTAGGCGCTGGAAGCGAAGCGCGCCAAAGAGCAAGCTCCGGTCCGAAAGGACCCGAAGCGCGCCAAAGAGCAAGCGGAGGCTCGAAAGCCTCCGCGCGCTAGTGCGCGCTCCGTTTTCTCGCTGGCTCTCAAGCCTCCGCGCGCTAGTGCGCGCTCCGTTTTCTCGTTCGCGTCTGCGCTCTACCTTTTCTCGAGAGCGTCTGCGCTCATACTACCTTTTCTCGCTCCCCTCCGCTTGCCAGAGAGCAAGCGTACGGGTCGTTCCTCCCCTACGCTTGCTTGCTCGCTCCGGCTTTCTATTCTAGCAAGCGAGAAAACTACAAGCGCAGACGCTTTACGTTTTCGAGCCTCCGCTTGCTAGCAACAAAACAACAAGACGCGCGCGTAGGGTCGTTCCTCCCCTACGCTTGCTTGCTCTTTCTCGCCTCCGCCTCCGCTTGCTTTCTCGCCGTAGCCTACGCTTGCTCCATTCCATACCCAAACGCAACTTAGAATGGCTATGTATAGTTAACCGCCGGTGCTACTTCCTTAGTGAAGTATCCCATTCCGACTTCTTTAGGCTTTGTTTACCGATCACAGTTTCAGCATTGCACCTCACTAGGACGGCTGGCTTTCTTTCTTCCCTTAGAGTCCTTCTAGCGGGTCTTAGTGCCTTCCTCTCTTATTCAAAGGCTCCCAAGGCCTTTTCTTGATAATCGCTCTCCTCATTCAGTTTTTTTTTCTCCACCCACTGACTCTCACTTTAAGGTCTTTGGGTGTGCATGCTATCCATATCCCTTGGTCCGTATAGAAAGGAGAAACTTGATCCCAAGTCGAACCGCATCCACATTTCTCGTAAGGGTCTTTTTTATGAGACCCCTTTTCCCTTTCGAACAACTGACAAGACTTTTGCTAGTTTGATTTTCATAATGACTCTGAGGGCAATTCCACTCTGACTTGACTTTACCGCTCTAGCAGCCCACTTTCCCTTATGAAACTTTGACAGGTTCTCCACATAACTCAGTTGCTGGTGACTCTACTAAGACTGCTCGAAAGGACTCTCTTAGTTTGCCACCTACTGATGATGCTCTTTCATACACTACAAGCATGCCACTCAGGCTACACAAGCTTAATAAACAAAGCAATTCTCCAGAAAGTCATGCAATGAGCACTCGATCGAAAGATGGAACTCGTCGAGAAAGAAAGAGACTGAAGACTATGCTTTTGCCGCTCAACTCAAAACCCAAGGCAGCTTCAAAGGTTGAGACGGCTGGAGTCGAAGCAAAGAAAAAAGAAGAAGGGTGATAGGGAAGGCCAAAAAAGATGATGATAAAGGGTAAGGAGAAGGGAAATGGTGAGAAGAAACCCTCCTAAAAAGAGAGGTTGGGAAAGCTCGAAAACTACAAGCGCGCTAGCTAGCGAGAAAACTACAAGACAAGCTAGCGCGCGTAGGGTCTCCCCGTAGCTTGCTCTCTGGCTCGCGTAGGGCTTCCAGCGCCAGCAAGCGGAGGTCCGGAACGACCCTACGCGAGCAAGAGAGCAAGCGGAGGTCCGGAACGACCCTACGCGAGCAAGAGAGCAAGCGGAGGTCCGGAACGACCCGGAGCGAGCAAGAGAGCAAGCGGAGGGGAGGAACGACCCGGAGCGAGCAAGAGAGCAAGCGGAGGTCCGGAACGACCCGGAGCGAGCAAGAGAGCAAGCGGAGGTCCGGAACGACCCGGAGCGAGCAAGAGAGCAAGCGGAGGCGAGCAAGCCGTAGCGAGCAAGAGAGCAAGCGTAGGCTCTCAAGCCTACGCGCGCTAGTCTAGTAGTAGTAGTTTTCGTAGTTTGCTAGCGCGCTACGGGTCGTTCCGACCCAGCAAGCGGAGGGGGGGAAGGACTTAGACCCGGAGCGAGCAAGAAAGCGTAGGTGCTGAAAGCCTCCGCGCGCGTCTTGTTGTTTTCGTAGTTTGCTAGCGCGCGTAGGCTCGAAGAGTTCGCTTGCTCCCCTTCGCTTGCTCTCTGGCTCGCGTAGGGTCGTTCCTCCCCCCCTGAACTTGCTGGATTCAATAGCTTCACTAGCTGTGAATTCTGCCTTCCATGAAAACCCCGTCTTTTTGGCAGCAACTGCTAATAGATAGGAAAGAACGACTGACTGGGCAGACGAACTTCAGGGAAGGAGAGTCTTAGAAAGAAGACCGCTTTGCGACTGGCTTGACTGAATGGGCATACTGAGGCATAGGCTACATGGGATGAATTAGTCAATTCAATCCTTTCATATGCATATGGCACTTTCGGGTCCTTCCTAAATAAATCATTGCCCTGGAGCCTCATCTCTGGAGCTCAGTGGGATATAATGGATCCAACTGGAAGTTAGCATTCAAATGAAACTATATTCTTAACAGATTGAGTTGGATGTAGGTAAGGATGTGCCCTAAGGGGGGAAAATGCATTCTGTATTTCCATAAAGAATGAACTTCTCGCTACTCGTACAATCCAGTTCTTTTAGTGGGAGAGCAGTAGTCACATCCTGGCTTCTATCTCCAGTCAGTGATCTAGTGGAATTCTATCTTGAAGCGAGTGCAGCGTAAGGAATGCTTCCTTGTTCTCCTCCTTATTCAAAGCATCGAGCAAAGAAAAAAAAAGTTGGTATGGCTACTTGAGCAAAAGCGAACGAGACAGATGAGGAGGCAGAGACGTAAGGCATAGGGCAAAGGAGCAACGAATGGTAACGGAGGAAAGTAGTAAGGTATGAAATGACTTAGAAAGAAGCTCGAAAACGGAAAGCGCGCTAGCGCGCGTAGCGAGAAAACTACAAGCTAGCTAGCGAACGAGAAAGCAAGCGTAGGCGAGAATCTCAAGCCGGAGCAGCAAGCGGAGGCTTTCAGCACCTCCGCGCGCTAGCAACAAAACAAGAATCCGACGCGAACGAAGCGGACTCTATACGCGCGCACTAGCGCGCGGAGGCTTTCGAGCCGGAGCTTGCTGCGTAGGCTTTCTCGCCTCCGCTTGCTCTCGTGCGCGCGTAGGGTCGTTTATCCCCAGCAAGCGGAGGATAGAAGAGAAAGCCAGAGCGAGCAAGCGAGAAAACGGAGAAAGCGCGCTAGCGCGCTCCGGCTTTCGAGCAGCCTCCGCTTGCTAGGCGAGAAAGCCTACGCAGCAAGCTCCGGCTCGAAAGCCTCCGCGCGCTAGTGCGCGCGTAGTTTTCTCGTTCGCTAGCGCGCTCTACGTTTTCTCGCTTGCTGGCTCTCACGCCTACGCGCGCGTCTCGTTTTGTTGCAAACTACGGCTTCTCAAACCACAAGTGCGCTCTCCGTTTTCTCGCTTGCTGCTCCGGCTTTCTATTCTAGCAAGCTCCGGCGAGAAAGCCGTAGCAGCAAGCGAGAAAACTACGCGCGCACTAGCGCGCTCTCCTTCGGACCCTACGCTTGCTCTTTGGCGCGCTTCGGGTCCTTTCGGACCTCCGCTTGCTGGCTCGAAAGCCGGAGCGCGCTAGTGCGCGCGTAGTTTTCTCGTTCGCTAGCGCGCTCTACGTTTTCTCGCTCCCCGGAGCTTGCTCTCTTGCTCGCGTAGGGTCGGTCTCCCCAGCAAGCGTAGGCGCTGGAAGCGAAGCGAGCCAGAGAGCAAGCTAGGGCTCGAAAGCCGGAGCAGCAAGCGTAGGCGCTGGAAGCGAAGCGCGCCAAAAGAGCAAGCGTAGGGTCCGAAGGAGAGCGCGCGTCTGCGCTCTACCTTTTCTCGAGAGCGTCTGCGCCCAGCAAGCGGAGGCGCTGGAAGCGAAGCGCGCCAAAGAGCAAGCTAGGGCTCGAAAGCCGGAGCAGCAAGCGAGAAAACGGAGCGCGCAGACGCGCGCTCTTTCGAGCCTCCGCTTGCTCTTTGGCGCGCTTCGGGTCCCCTTTCGGACCTCCGCTTGCTGGGGAGAAAGGACCCTACGCGAGCAAGCGAGCAAGCTCCGGCTCTAATAGAAAGCCTACGCGCGCGTCTGCGCTCGTAGTTTTCTCGTTCGGTAGCAAGCAAGTGAAGGTCCGGTCCGGAACGACCGACCCGGAGCGCGCCAGAGAGCAAGCGAAGGTCCGGAACGAGACCCGGAGCGCGCTAGCGCGCTCCGGCTTTCAAGCCTCCGCTTGCCAGAGAGCAAGCCTACGGTCCTTCCGGACCTTCAAGTTCAGGTCCGGTCCGGAACGACCGACCCTACGCGCGCCAGAGAGCAAGCGAAGGCGCTGGAAGCGAAGCGCGCCAAAGAGCAAGCGGAGGCTCGAAAGAGCGCGCTAGTGCGCGCTCCGTTTTCTCGCAGGCTCTCACGCCGGAGCGCTTTTGTCGCTAGCGCGCTCTCCGTTTTCTCGCTTTCTCGCCGTAGCTTTTTTGCTCTCTTGCTCGCTCCGTTCTAGCCTCCGCTTGCTCTCTTGCTCGCTCCGGTCTCCCCTCCGCTTGCTTGGATGACGAAACCTTAATTAATGCTACAATTATGGATTTGGGACTTTATCGAAATAACGTCAGTGATAGATGGAATCGGTCAGTACGCTAATCTTGACAGTTTCCATTTTCGATTGAGAAAGCGGCAGGCCCAACTAGCTCTACAGTAGTGCCTTGCGAGGTCGTGGAGCCGGTAACCCTCGTGCGCCTACTCATATTCAAAAGGCGCGTCTGGCGGTTTGTTATCGTATAGAAGAGAGAGGTAGCTTTTAGGAGTGATCTTTCCCTCTTCAACAAGCCAGTGTGATCTCACTTTCGAAAGAAAGTTGCGATAATGAAAACAGATATATATATCAAGTGTACAGTGAGGGAACAAGCAAGGGACTGAGCGCTAGCTGATCTACGACCACCGTTGCGCATTAGCGCAGCCGTTTTCTTGCTAGGTAGCCAGTCTTGACTTAAGTCGGTCCAAGCTCGAAAACTACAAGCGCGTTAGCGCGCGTAGGCGTGAGAGCCAGCAAGCGTAGGCGAGAATCTCAAGCCGGAGCAGCAAGCGGAGGCTTTCAGCACCTCCGCGCGCTAGCAACAAAACAAGAATCCGACGCGAACGAAGCGGACTCTATACGCGCGCACTAGCGCGCGGAGGCTTGAGAGCCAGCAAGCGGAGGTCCGAAAGGACCCGAAGCGCGCCAAAGAGCAAGCGGAGGCTCGAAAGCCGGAGCGCGCTAGTGCGCGCGTATAGAGTCCGCATTGCTTGCTGCTCTCCTTCGGACCCTACGCTTGCTCTTTGGCGCGCTTCGCTTCCAGCGCCTACGCTTGCTGGCTCTCACGCCTACGCGCGCGTCTCGTTTTGTTGCTAGCAAGCGTAGGCTTCTCAAACCACAAGTGCGCTTTCTCCGTTTTCTCGCTTGCTCGCTACGGGTCTCCCCTCCGCTTGCTCAACCAATGCCCAAAAAGTCCCATCTCTTTCTTTGTTGGTCAACAACCAGCTCTCATGAATTACTACTCGTGGAGGCTTGACGGAGTCTTGCTGTCTGGAGGGAAGCATTTTCTTTTTTCAAGAATGCCTCAACTGGATAAATTCACGTATTTCACACAATTCTTCTGGTCATGCCTTTTCCTCTTTACTTTCTATATTCCCATATGCAATGATGGAGATGGAGTACTTGGGATCAGCAGAATTCTCAAACTCAGGAACCAACTGGTTTCAGACCGGGGGAACAACATCCGGAGCAAGGACCCCAACAGTTTGGAAGATATCTTGAGAAAAGGCTTTAGCACCGGTGTATCCTATATGTACTCTAGTTTATTCGAAGTATCCCAATGGTGTAACGCTGTCGACTTATTGGGAAAAAGGAGGACAATCACTTTGATCTCTT